AAGGATTTCCCCATAATGTCCATGAACAGTTGCTCCTGGAGTGGCCAAATAAGGCTTAGCTGATCGTATTACCACAGAGTCAACTTGAATAATTAGAACTTGACCTGATTTTAAATGCGGTCCTTTTTTTGCTATACATACATTTTGACAAAGAAACTGCCCAAGATTAACGATTGTATATGTCTCTTCACAATAATTGTAATGGAGAAAATACCAATTCAAATTGAATGGATTTAAAATGATGTTACTACATGAATAGGGATTATAAATTTGACCATTTTCATCCAGTAAATAATATTGAAGTATTTGAAAAATATTTTTTAAATTGTCCAGTTGCAAATAGTTAGTTACCAAGATCTGATTATGGGTTATTAAATAGGAAAATAAATCGAAATGATAAATTGGAAAGCCTGTTCCTAAGGGGCCTAAAGAATTCCTAATTGGAATTAGGGGGTCCTTTTTGATTGATTCTTTTATCACATGGGGAGATTTTACATCGTTGAATGGGCCTATTCGAGAACAATTGGATGATGACAAAATGATCAAAGATTGAGATTCCTTATTTCGATTCAACAATGTATGAATAGTTCCTTGATTTGGATTAAGGGATTCTTGAATCCTTGCTTTTTTATAGGAATAAATGGAAGAAAACGGATTAACATTAGCGCGATCTGATCCATTCTCAGAAATCAATCCTGAACCCGGCAGATCGTTCCTTTTTCGGGTATATGAAATAGGTGACTTCGCTAAGTCGATTCTTAGAAAATCTCTAATCAAACCATTTGTCCTTATTTCAACAAAAGAAGCACAGGCCTTTTCGATCTTTTTGTCTTGGTCCCAATTCAACATTAAACAAGTCCGAACTAATTGAATACTTTTGTCCCAAATTTCCAGAATTGGGTCGTAATAAAGGATATAATTGACAACCCGAAGTTGTAGATTATCACTTTCCTGCAAGAGATCCGCCGGGAAAAGTCTTCCTAAATTTATACCATCCGTTTTTTTATATGGGACTACAGGTTGAACCAAAACAAAATACTTTTTTTCATACCTGGAAAGTTTCATTCGTTGGATATAGAGCCAATTTTTCAATTTTTTGTATTCTTTGGAATTTTGTTTTCCCCCTCCTGGTGGTATCAATCGGAATGCCTTATTTGTCTTTCCAGGAAAATGGATATCTCCAGAAAATATTATCAGTTTAATTTTTTCTGCTTTTTTCTTCACGCGGACCAATCCGCCTACTCGACTTCTTCTATTTAAAGTGATTTGTGTATCTACCCCAATAATACTATTGTGCCGTACCATTATGGAAGAAGATTCGGCCAAAATGTGGACTTCCGCGGGAATAAAAAAAAATGGATTTACTTCCTTTTGGTATTTTGGCCAAAATACCTTGACTCCTCGATACTCAATCAAATCCTCTTCGTTGACGATTGAATTCAGTTCTCTAGTCTCATATTTAGTAAGTCCCGAGCTCTTTCTTATATATCGAGGATCATCGAAATAAGCAAGAATACTATTTCTACGGAGAATACCATTTCTGGGGATTTCAATTGCTATACCTGAAGAAGGTATTAGTTGGTTCTCGCCTTCTTGAATCGAGTCGAGTGGGATGATGACTCTATTTCTTCTCCTCTTTGCCAATAAATCAGAATTTCCCTCGAGAATGCCCGGATATCTGAGATTACAACGACCAGTACATGTCATTCGATTCAGTTCTGAATAATAAGGAATCCTATCTCCTTTTTTATTTTTACCAGAAAAATACGAACTAAAAAATTTGTGTCTCGCTTGATTATTAGTTACTGAGGGGTTAGAAATGTATCTTCGCTTAACAGAAAGAAAATAAGCGTTCATTTGATCTTGATCCTTGTGGATCGAACAGGGGCCTAGACTAGCTCTCCAGGGCTCCCCTAATAATATCCATAAATGACTTGTTTTTGGTAAGAGATGAATATTACCATATGTAAATTCAGGGGCATGGTACACATCAGTATTCCAGTGCATTTCGCCCTCTAAGTCAGAATAAATATGTTTTCGAACCTTCTCTTTCAAATTCAAAGTGGATGTTCTCGTGCGAATCTCAGCAATGACTTGTTCTGATTCTACATATTGATCGTTTTGAACTAAAAGAAAACTTTTGGGCGGAATACACACATTGTGTATAATATCTTCACTCTCAATAGTTACATACAAGTCTCTAGAACATAGAAAAGCAGGATGTCCATGACGTGTACGTGTCGGATGAACCAAATCCTCATTGAATTTGATTTTTCCATTAGAAGGGGCTCGCACATGTTCTGCAGTACCCCCTGTGAATACTCCGCCAGTATGAAAAGTTCTTAATGTTAATTGAGTGCCCGGTTCTCCAATAGATTGACCTGCAATAATACCTACAGCTTCTCCCAATTCGACCAGGTCGTCATGAGCCGGACTTCGGCCATAACATAATTGACAAATCCAAGATGTACTCCTACAAGTAAAGGGGGTTCGAATAGAGATTGGTTGTGCTCTAAAAGTTATGAATCTATTGACAAGTCCAACCCCAATATCTTGATTTCTAGTAGCAATGCATCGCGAACCTATATATATATCATCTGCTAATACACGGCCAATTAATGTTTGGATAAAAATCCTGTCCGCCATCATTCCATTTCGAGGACTTACAGAAATACCTCGAACGGTGCCACAATCTGTTCGACGTACAACAATGTGTTGCACTACTTCAACAAGTCTGCGCGTGAGATATCCTGCATCTGATGTTCGTATAGCGGTATCCACAACCCCTTTACGGGCTCCATAGCAAGAAATAATATATTCTGTTAAAGAGAGTCCTTCGCGTAAATTGCTTTGAATGGGCAAATCAATCATTTGCCCTTGGGGATCCGACATTAATCCTCTCATACCTACTAATTGATGTACCTGAGATGCATTTCCTCTGGCTCCCGAAAAAGACATTATATGGACTGGATTAAAAGGATCGGTCATCCGAAAATTAGGATTCATTTCTTGTCGCAAATATTCACTTGTGGCATACCATATCTCGATCGATTGACGTAATTTTTCTACCGCGTGTACATTCCCAGAATGATGGTGTTTTTCCAAAATAAAACTTTGTTGTTCAGCGTCTTGAACTAGCCATCTTTTAGAAGGTATTGTTAAAAGATCATCAATTCCTAATGAAATGGATGCGGCGGTAGCTTGTCGGAAACCCAGAGTCTTTACTTGATCCAGGATATGTGATGTATATCCTATTCCATAGTGATCAATAAATCGACTAATAAGTCGTTTCATGGCAGTTCCGTCTATCACTTTATTGTGAAAGACCTGAGTGGGCCGTTCTGCCATCAGTACCTCCATATTGCGTTGTGCTGAGTAGAATTTGACAATGGGTTTGAGTCAGTGATTGGAAAACTTCCTTTTCTAGATCTTGATTCACGTAGAAATTCCGCAATTCTAGTCCTAGTTAACCCGGCGAGATTCGAATTCCCCCTGGCAGCATAGAATTACAACAGCCCTGCCAAAACCCCTGTATGGCTTCTTCTATTTCTCGATAAAGAGAAATATGACCAAGAGTGGTTCGAATATATATATAAAGAATTTCTTTTTTTATACTTCTTACTATTAGATAGTGTCCATAAATCTCATAATAGGTCCCCAAAGATTCATAGTGAATTTCGATAGGAACTTCTCTTGCAGCAATAACACGTTGATCTAGTCGCCATCGCAACCACAAAGGACTACCTAAATTGATTCGTTTTTGCCGATAAGCTCCAATTGCATCATAGGCATTACAAAAAAAGGGTTCTTTTTTTTTTGTATACTTATAGTTATTATCTTCATTTTGATAGTTTCTACTATTACATGGATTATACCTATTTACACAAATACCCCGACGATTTCCACTCGTTAAGACATAGAGTCCACTAAGCATATCTTGAGTTGGTGCAGAAATGGGATCTCCAATAGTTGGAGACAAAAGATTCATATGAGAAAACATAAGTAAACGTGCCTCTGCTTGAGCCTCTAAAGATAAAGGCACATGAACAGCCATTTGATCCCCGTCAAAGTCCGCATTGAAGCCCTTACAAACTAATGGATGTAAACAAATAGCACGCCCTTCCACTAAAATGGGGAGGAATGCCTGTATGCCTAATCTATGCAGAGTAGGCGCTCTATTCAGTAATACAGGATGGTCATCCAGAATTTCCTGAAGTATTTCCCATACAATAGGTTTTTTTTTCCGAATTTGACTCTTAGCAACTCCTATGTTCGAAGCAAGATGTTTTCTAATTAGGTCACGAATTACAAATGCCTGGAAAAGTTCTATTGCAATTTCGCGAGGTAATCCACATCGATGTAATGAAAGTGAAGGGCCTACGACAATCACTGACCGCCCTGAATAATCGACCCGTTTACCAAGCAGAGTCTCGCGAACTCTTCCTTCTTTGCCTTCAATTACATCTGAAAGCGACTTGTAAATTCTATTATGATCATCCCTCATTGGCTGTCCGCAGATTCCATTATCAAGAAGTGCATCCACGGCTTCTTGTAGCAATTTTTCCTGAGATATTATTAATTCTTCTGGCGTAGCTATACTTGTTGTTAATAGATCTGTAAGAGTATTATTCCGATAGATAATTCTTCTATAGATTTCATTAATATCCGAGGTCACTAGTTTATCCTCATCTATATGATAGATTGGTCTCAACTCAGGAGGAAGAACTGGTAATAGACACAAAACCATCCATTTTGGTTCTATATTTGTTCGAATAAAATGCTTAGCCAATTCCATGCGTCTAAGCAAAAAATCTTTTCTTCTTCCAACTTTTCTATCTTCCCATTCATTCCCTGTGGGTTCCTCTTCCTCCAATTCTTTCCATTCTACCAATGAATAATCTATAATCATTCGTAAATCTAGATTTGCTAATTGTTGTCTGATAGAACCCCCCCCGGTAGACATCTCTCGATTTCGAAATGTATCGAAGCTACGGGTAGTA